CATTCGGCTCCTTTATGGAAGATGAGTAAATTCCTAGATCTAAGATTTGAACAAAATGAACAAAATTATACCCATAACACCTATGTCAGCTTTTTGTCTGAATACAAACAAAACTAATTGCTTTCTAGATGATCCTTCTAGAAGAAGGTGATTCTAACAATCTTTCTAGTTACTTCGTTCTCTATTTCTATTTGAGAGGATCCTAAGGAAAAGGATTTTGTTTCCACCGAGCTAAAACAATACACTGATGTCTCTAGTAAACTAAAGATATCGTTGAATAGCTATTTTGCTTCAATTTCTTTTTTTTACTTTTTTTATTTATATTTTTTTATTTATAATTATAAAAAACGGAAGATTTAGTTACGATTAGAAATTAACTTTGCTATCTTCAGCCATGGATCCTTTACTCATACTTATTCAATTGGAAGTCTTGGTCCAATTCAAAAATTATGTTTCGCAATTTTATAATCCAACTTTTTTCAATTTATAAAATAATTTAATCGACTCGTGGATACAAATCACGATAATGCGTATTTTTTTTCTCGAATTTCTCATTGAGAGGTAAAGGATTAAATCCTTTTAAGAAATAAAGTTTTTGATCGGAATATCAATAAAACCGAAAGACCCTTTAACTATTAAAGGCTTAATCGAACGAATCACACTTTTACCACTAAACTATACCCGCTACAATATGATTATTGTATACAAATGGGCCTTTTGTCGAACAAGATAATTGAGTATTATTGAGTATTAAAGTATAGGAATCATCAAAATGAGAGTAGAGTGTTGAACTTTTCCGTGGGGAAAGAAAAATTTAATATTTAATGAGATTCGGAAAAGAGGCTTCGTTTAAATTAAATGACTAAAGTTTTCTCTTTTGTTGAAGAAGATAGATACGGATCAAAAAAAAACACGAAAATCATAACAGAAAAATGCATTGTGGAAGAATCGATAGTTTCTTTTTTATTTCGTAAAATAATACTAAATAATAGTAAAATAGAACAAGAATAAAGAATGTAAATAGTCTTTCTTCTTTTTCTTCTTGCTTGAATATAAAATATTCAATTGAATATAATAATATAATAAAAAACAAGTATTTTTGTTTTCAAATCAGATTCAGATATTTATATCTATAATTATAATTCGTTGGAACAAAAAAAGGGGTCCGGCCTGGGCAATACCTAGCCGGGCCATCAGAATAAGAACTAAGGAGGGCCTTTCGAACAAAATCAACAAAAAGCGGTTTTCCTTTTTATTTTAGTTCGATTGTTGGGGCGCCCCTCTTTTAGATAACGGAAATTCCTGATTTGTAGATCTCTCTCTATATTATTTATCTATAATAGATAGATAAATATATAATATAATAGAATAAATAGAATAGAGAAAGAAGAGAGAGAAAGAAAGACTGCTTACATTATGTCTAATGTAGAAATTCTCTTTTTCAATTGGGAGAGATGGCTGAGTGGACTAAAGCGTCGGATTGCTAATCCGTTGTACGAGTTATTCGTACCGAGGGTTCGAATCCCTCTCTTTCCGTTTCTGTTGATCCCTTAGATTTATTTTTTTTTTTTCAAATTTTGAAAATCTTAGTTAAACGCGTGGAATAGACAAAATTATACGAAAAATTAAAACTTAACCAAGGAAATATTTTGGATTTTATTCTTCACGACCGGGATTACGCCCCGGATCATTAGATAGGAATCCAAAGATAAAGAGAGAAACAAAAAATATCACTACGGTATAAACGAAGAGTTTCAGAGTAAGCATTACACAATCTCCAAGATGATTTTTTGGAAAAAAAAAGAGAATAGATCTTCCGTTTTTCTACCACATACCCTAGCCTATTTTGACACCAAGAAATGAGGTTTTTTTCTAGAAATGCATTTTCACGAATTCATTTGTTTTTCATTAACAAAAATTTTCGTTTATATCCAAATTAGATATTGTGGGAGACCCTAAATAGGATAGGGTTAGGGTCTTTCACAGGAAAAAGGGTCAAAAATGAGGAAATGGGGGTAAGCCGGATTTATGGCGACTGTCCAAGAATTTCAGTGTGCGAATCGAGGATTCATACTCTAAAACTTATTTGATTTTATCAATTGTTAGAATTTTTTCTCGAAGAAATCGTGCATTTTCTAGGATATTATTATTAAGGATCTTATCGAAAACTTACAGCAGCTTGCCAAACAAAAGCTAAGAGAAAAAAAAACAGAGGTATGATTGGCATAACATCTACGATTGGATTCAAAAAAGCATAGGCTTCGGGCAATTTGCCGAACAAAAAACTACTCGAATAAAGGGCAGAATTAATACAGATCAAACTAAGGATATTAAGCATAACAGACATTTTGTTCTTCGAGATAATTGCATTTTGATTGAATTTTTGATATAAGGAAAAAGGAAGAAAGTAAGGTAAACAAAAAATCCTTCTTTTCCTTTGAACCGACCCAATCAAAAACCCTCCAATTCTCAAAGGAGAATAGAAGAAATCATACTTTCATACAATATCTTAATTGAATTCTATGTAATGATCAATAAATTAAGTTGAATTCTATATCTATATGTATCAAAATCCTAGTACCAACTTATTCTATAGATATATAGATCTTTGGACTAAAGTTGACAAACAACCAATACCAATATTATTGTTTTTTGGTGTAGATTAGAAATTTAAATGGGGCGTCGCCAAGTGGTAAGGCAACGGGTTTTGGTCCCGCTATTCGGAGGTTCGAATCCTTCCGTCCCAGGGCATATCCATTTTTTTATGCTACATCTTTGTCATAGAAAGAAGTAGGGGAGTGAATAGGAGTTAATCCAATCCATATAAATATCTGTGTCTGTTTGAATCTCATTAACAAATGATCAAGTTACATACTCATAATATAAATATGATATGGGACCAATATTTTTTCTTTGAATCTCATTTTTTTTAGTTTTTTCTTTAAAAAATTAGAAATCTATGTAACGATTGAGGCAGGGGTTATTTATCCCATTCCCCCTTTTTATTATTATCAGATTCTGGAAAGATTACCCAACCCCATGTTAAACAAAATACAAAATATATAATATATTCATATAAAATATATGAAATGTTTAGCTTATATGGTATGTATTGTTCTATTTCAATGACAAAAATTTTTGGTTTTTTTGTGAAAAAGATTTGTAATCCTTAAATTATAAATTATATAAATTCTATATTATAGAATATCTATAAACAATGACAACTGTTTAGTCTATCTGATAGATACGAAAACCCTTCCTTATTTTTTTCTATTTTTAGTTTCGTAATTTTTTCAGATGAAAAGAATAAAGATTCAAATCTTAACTTACATCATTTTTTTATACATCTCATAAAAAAAATAGGATTTATTTCTTCTTTTCTTTGATCTATTTATCTATTTTGAAATTTAAATAAAATCAGTGATGAGTTAATTCAGACTTATAAATAATGATGTCTAAATAGGAAACTTTTTGAATTTTTATTAGAAATATTTTTCATGATTCCTTGTAAGTGGAATCTTTGAAAAAGTAAGAAATCCTCCAATCTATCCCATTGAGTCATTTGAAGATAGAGATTTAAAAAGTTATTTTTAAAAGTTATTTGTTTATATATTTCTATTTCTGTCTATTATCTATAATATTATTTATGTATGTTCAAAATGCTGTCTTGTTAAGACTTTTTCAGAAAAATGCACATATCATATACATATGATATATAGAATAAAAGTCTATATTACGATGTCTATGGACAGCTGAACCAATGACTATTCATGATTCCATAATTGAATCAATTCCATACCGGTTCCAAATTAGAGGAATGTTATGGTAAAACTTCGTTTGAAACGATGTGGTAGAAAGCAACGTGCGACTTGAAGGACACGATCCGTTGTGGATTTTTCCATCCACCATTTTCAATTTGTCTAGGAATGAGGGTGCTCTTGGCTCGACATTGTTTGTTCTGTTACACTTGAACCCCTCTTTTGTTGGGTTGTAAATAGTCCACGATGGAGCTCGAGTAGAAAGGATTAATTCATTTCTCAGGGGCAAGGATCTAGGGTTAATGTCAATCAATTGGAACAACTTCGTAAATGTATCTTCCAAAATATAGAAATCGAAAGGATTCAACTCGAACAAGTTTCTAATTCAAAAACAAAACTTCTTGGAATTGATCAAATTTTTTCGATTCAAAGTGTATCACGCGGGAATCAACTGTCCATAGGATTCTTTGATAGAAAGAAATCAAAAAAGGGGTTTGTTGCTGCCATTTTGAAAGGATTAAGAAACACCGAAGTAATGTCTAAACCCAATGATTTAAAATTAAGGATCTAAAAACAAGGAAACACCATTTTAATTGTCTCGATAGTTTTAATAACTGGATCAGACTAAAGAATCCAAACAAATAAAACTTTAAACGAGACAAACAAAAGGGGGTAAAGACTACTCAATAAATGAAATTGATTAAAGATTTTTCCTTTGAGCTGTTTGAGAGTTATCTAACTTGAGTTATGAGTACGAATGGTTTCTTTTTAATTTTCAAGAAGAAAAAAGACTAAAAAATCATAGTCTAATTGATTTTATAGCCCAATTTGTCATTTAATTTAATAGAATTGCATACATAGACAAAACTTCGAATCAAATCATTTTTCTCGAGCCGTACGAGGAGAAAACTTCCTATACGGTTCTAGGGGGGGTATTGTTCATCTATATCTATCCCAATGAGCCGTCTATCGAATTGTTGCAATTGATGTTCGATCCCGAAGAGAAGGAAAAGATCTTAGAAAAGTGGGGTTTTATGATCCAATGACGAATCGAACTTATTTAAATGTTCCTCTTATTCTATATTTCCTTGAAAAGGGTGCTCAACCCACAGGAACTGTTCAGAATCTTTTAAAGAAAGCGGAAGTTTTTAAGGAACTTCCGTCTAATCAAATGAAATTCAATTAAAGAAATACCAAGGGGGGATCAAAAAACAACAAAAAACAAGTAGAGAAAAATTCTACAAAGTTATATACAAATGGATCCCCCCCCCCCCTTTTTTTCGGCTGTATTCGTATTTCACTTTGCTTATTCCACTTAGATTGATGAAATATATTATTTATTATGGACTAAAAAATCTGATATTTTGATAAATTCTTCTTAATTTTTCCATTTATACTTTTTCTATCTATATTTTATACTTTTTCTATCTATATGTAGATTAGATATGTAGTATCAATCGAAGACAATTTTGAATATTATTGCATTTTGCAATTGAAAGAGTTGAAAAAAAAATATTTCAATGCAATTTTTTTCTCCACTGTATTCTTTTTTCAACATTTATATTGACAACAGTGTATCGAACAAATATAATTTATAATTCATCGTGATAAGTGAATCGGATCTATTTATTTCCGTGCGAAAGGGTTTTATTTTAACTTAATTTATTCAAAATAAAATGATGCTTTGTTTTATACAAGAGTAAAATAAGGTAGATAACATAAGAGGTGCTCTGTCAATTTTTACAATTCTTTATATTTTTTTCTTTTATATATTATCTGAGAATTTCTTGTATTTTGATTTTTATCCAATCCATTTTTTTTTTAGATTTGTTAGCTCAATGGTTGGATTAGTTTCTATAATTTCCTTTCTCTTTGTCTTTGTTTAAATTGAATTTTATTGATTTTTGTTGTATCTATACACCCTTTAGTTTAGATTTTGTTTAATCTAGATTTTTTTTCGGGTTGCTAACTCAACGGTAGAGTACTCGGCTTTTAAGTGCGGCTAGAATCTTTTACACATTTGGATGAAGTGAGAAATTCGTCCATACCATTGGTAAAGTTTGGAAGACCACGACTGATCCTGAAAAGGAATAAACGGAAAAAATAGCATGTCGTATCAATGGAGAGTTCTGAGGATATTTCATCCTTATCGGATCGGCAGAAAACGTTGTTCGAATTCCAATTCTTGGAACGGAACAAAATAAAGTTGGGTCGAATGAATAAATGGATAGGGGCCCTATGGCTTCAATTAATTATCAGAAAGAAAAAGCAACCAGCTTCTGTTCTTAATTTGAATAATTTCCCGATCTAATTAGACGTTAAAAATGGATTAGTGCCTGATACGGGAAGGATGTTTCCCCCACGAGTGGATTCTATATTTTTTTAATGAATCCTAACTATTGGCATTCTCTATTACGGAATGAAAATGTGTGTGTAAAAGAAGTAGTATATTGATAAAGAAAGTTTTTTCCGAAATCAAAAGAGCGATTAGGTTTAAAAAATAAAAGATTTCTAACCATCTTGTTATCCTATAACATGGACGAATTAAATAAAATGAATCGAAAAAAGAGAGGGTAGAGAATCTGTTGATAAGTTTACCTGCCTCCGAGGTATCTATTCTTACTAGAATACCTTGTTTTGACTGTATCGCACTATGTATCATTTGATAACCCCCAAAATCTTCTACCTTTGATTCAAATCGAATTTCAAATGGAGGAAATCCAAAGATATTTACAGTTAGAGAGATCTCAACAACACGATTTCCTATATCCACTTTTCTTTCAGGAGTATATTTATGCATTTGCTCATGATCGTGGTTGTAGTAGATCAATTTTGTCGGAAGATCCGGGTTATGACAATAAATCCAGTTTACTGATTGTGAAACGGTTAATTACTCGAATGTATCAACAGAATTTTTTGGTTATTTCTACTAATGATTCTAACCAAAATCCATTTTTGGCGCGCAACAAAAATTTATATTCTCAAATCATATCAGAGGTGTTTGCTTTTATTGTGGAAATTCCATTTTCTTTAAGATTAATATCTTGTCCAGAAGGGAAAAATAAAAAGATAGTAAAATCTCAGAATTTACGATCAATTCATTCAATATTTCCCTTTTTAGAGGACAATTTTTCACATTTAAATTTTGTATTAGATATACTAATACCCCATCTTGTCCATGTGGAAATTTTGGTTCAAACTCTTCGCTATTGGGTAAAAGATGCTTCCTCTTTGCATTTATTACGATTCTTTCTCAACGAGTATTGTAATTGGAATAGTCTTATTACTCCAAAGAAAGCCAGTTCCTCTTTTTCAAAAAGAAATCAAAGATTATTATTATTCTTATATAATTCTCATGTATGTGAATACGAATCCATTTTCGTCTTTTTACGAAACCAATCTTATCATTTACAATCAACATCTTCTGGAGTTCTTCTTGAACGAATCCATTTCTATGGAAAAATAGAACGTCTTATGAACGTCTTTGTTAAGGTTAAGGATTTTCAGGCGAACCTATGGTTGGTCAAGGAACCTTGCACGCATTATATTAGGTATCAAAGAAAATCCATTCTGGCTTCAAAAGGGACGTCTCTTTTCATGAATAAATGGAAATGTTACCTTGTCACCTTTTGGCAATGGCATTTTTCGTTGTGGTTTCATCCAAGAAGGATTTATATAAACCAATTATCCAATCATTCTCTTGAAGTTTTGGGCTATCTTTCATTCGTGCGAATGAACCCTT